CTTATGCGGCTTTCTTAATTGCCTCTACATCGGGCAAATTTGGTTAATTTTGGAATTTCCTTTTGAATGTATTGGATCCACGAAAAGATCATTTGTTTCGATGGAGAGGGATCCCATATTTCTACATCTAGGATTCGACTTGTATCAGGGATACTAATAGAATAGGAAATGAACCATTATGGCGAGGAAAGGTTTGATTCAGCGGGAGAAAAGGAGACAAAAATTGGAACATAAATATAATTCGATTCGTCAATCCTTAAAAAATGAAATAAGAAAGGTTACGTCATTGAGTGACAAATGGGAAATTTATAGAAAGTTACAATCCCCACCGCGGAATAGTGCCCCCACACGTCTGCGTCGACGTTGTTTTGCGACCGGCAGACCGAGAGCTAACTATCGAGACTTTGGACTTTCCGGACATAGACTTTGTGAAATGGTTCATACATGTTTGTTGCCAGGAGCAACAAGATCAAGTTGGTAAATATTAACTCTTGAATTATATTCTATGGTCGGTGATCATAGAGTTCCCCTTTACCATTCGGTATAAATGGGCTATTCTATTTATACAGATATGGTAGAGGGACATATTCAACCTTTGCTTGTATATTACTATTAGTTTTTAGTTCTTCTCTTCAGCGCGGAGTAGAGCAGCTTGGTAGCTCGCAAGGCTCATAACCTTGAGGTCACGGGTTCAAATCCTGTCTCCGCAATATCTTGTTTGTCAAAAAATTTTCGGGTTGACTCAATATTAATTAATTGCCGCTTTTGGGGGTTGGTAAAAGGGGGGAATAGAATTACTCCGCGATCGCGGATAAGTATACCCAATCCCTTAGCATATATCCTTTATCATAATCATATTTTATTTTTTTAATGTTTAAAAGTTTAGTTTTAATGCGGATAGCGGGAATCGAACCCGCATCTTCTCCTTGGCAAAGAGAAATTTTACCATTCGACCATATCCGCATTTTTCATTTTTGATACATACTATATCCATACAATATTACTATATATCTTATATATCTGGATCATTTTTCGACAGTGTCGGGTCAGAGACTTTCCTCAGGTCGATTCCAATTATTTATTCTAAAATAAATTAGTAATTTTTTTTTGAAGAAGTTTGTACTAACTTTGACCCCCCTCTAATTTATTGTTTTCTAATGTGTCTCACAACCGAGACAAATTCGGGGGGTCTTTTCGCTTTTGGATCTGGGACGAATAGGTTCAAGAGATAAGAGAATTAAGGATACCAACTAGAAAGACTAAACCAACCCATAATGATGTACCGGAAAATATAACATTTTTGTTACTCAACCAACCATCAGGAGAAGCAAATACAACAGGCACGCTAATCAATAAGATTGATGAAATAGTAATTAATGCAAAAACAGCCAATTGAAAAGCAAGAGTCATGCTTTTAATCCTCCAAGCTAACAACAAATGAACTATACCATTTGATCCCTTTATTAGTCACAAAATAATACATCATTGAGGGATTTTACTTTTCCATGAATCCATTGATTCTATATGACTTATGACTAACCCTTTACCACTTTCTTCGTACACAGGTTCGAGGGAGGGGAAATGGAATTTTTTATTTATTTCACAACCCAAATGGGCGCGCTGGAGCATATACACGGATATATGGATCCACTGGTAAATCCCCACCCGAGGTCTTTTTATAGATAGTAGTGGTATTCACCCCTATGGCCGTGGTCTATTTATAGGAATAAAATAAAGAAGGTCTTTCGGAGAGATGGCTGAGTGGTTGATAGCCCCGGTCTTGAAAACCGGTATAGTTTTGAAAAGAACTATCGAGGGTTCGAATCCCTCTCTCTCCTTTTTGTTCATTGAATTGAATGGATTTTTTGATTTAGTGGTTATGCCCTAGTGGTTATGCCCGTACTGTTATCATAAAGAAGGGGGATTGGCTCGGTGTAATAGCCGAGTCAATCCAAAAAAAAATAGATTATATATATAAATGGGTCGAAAAAAAAAAAAGAAAACAGATTTAAAAAGGATTGTAAGTATGCCCTGATCCCAAGATGTATGATCAAATGAAAGGCATTCCTATTTCAAGCATTGGATCTCCTGTCTTAGCTCAATTCAGAGGAGTCATGGAAAGAACAGGTTCAAAATCACGATCAATTCCTTTTTCAAATCCTGCTGCAGCTGCACGAGCTCTTCCCGCGTGCCACAAATGACCTACGAAGAAGAAGAACCCTAGAACAAAATGAGAGGTAGCTAACCAACTTCTCGGAGAGACATAATTGACTGCATTGATCTCAGTAGCTACGCCACCCACGGAATTTAAAGAACCTAAAGGAGCATGAGTCATATATTCTGCGGAACGCCGCTCTTGCCAGGGTTGTATATCTTTTTTCAACCTACTCAAGTCCAATCCATTTGGACCCCTTAAAGGTTCTAACCAGGGAGCACGCAGGTCCCAAAAACGCATCGTTTCTCCTCCAAAAATGACTTCTCCGGTTGGGGAACGCATTAG